TAATCCCTATTACTTTAGCAGGATTATTCGTAACTGCATATTTACAATACAGACGTGGTGATCAATTGGACCTGTAATTGAATAATATATTTTTTTTTATTGACCTCCTCCTCTTTGCAGGAGGGTCAAATTCAAGTTTATTAAGTTATTTTATTGTATGTGATTCGACATTCGACATAACATAAACAGAATCACGCTCTGTAGGATTTGAACCTACGACATCGGGTTTTGGAGACCCACGTTCTACCGAACTGAACTAAGAGCGCTTTCTTATGACAGGGGATACAACTGTAAAGAAAAAGATTTTTTTTGTACCCAAAAATATCTTGATAGATATAGTTGATAGATATAGTATATCTATGCAAAAATGAAAGATTATATCCAATTTTAATCGAGATCGATTAATCTCCCGTTACTGCCCGTAGGAGAAGTAATAGGTAGGGATGACAGGATTTGAACCCGTGACATTTTGTACCCAAAACAAACGCGCTACCAAGCTGCGCTACATCCCTTTTCAAAATTTTTGTACAATGTCATTGTATAAAATCCTTGTTTTGTTTTCCACATTGTTATTTTATCCCTCATTTATATACAATGACAATATCATTTTTTTTTTCCCATTTCTTCTTTTTTTTTCATATAATTCATATAATAATTTCGAATATAATATAACTAAATATAACTATATAATAATAATATAAATAATAATAATATAAATAAAAATAATTTTATTTAGAATTTTACTTAATATATCTGATATATACATCAGAAACTTAACGTAAAAAAAAAATGAATATTTATCAATAATGCTCAGAAAGAAGAGGTCATCTTTTCTTTTTTAGGGACAAGAACGTCTACTGGTTCATTGTACATATCTATTTTACTTAGGAATTCTGCTAAAAATAAATCAAATACAAATGATCTTGAATTAGGTCATCTGAACATATAATATATGTCTATTTTTTACAATAAACAATAAAGAAGGAGGATTTTCAATGCAAGATATAAAAACATATCTCTCCACGGCGCCCGTGTTAGCTACTCTATGGTTTGGCTCTTTAGCGGGCCTATTGATAGAGATTAATCGTTTATTCCCAGATGCCTTGTTATTTCCCTTTTTTTCATTCTAGTTATTGATATGTGAAAAAATGAAAAAAAAAATTAGAGATATTATTCTAAATGTATTGAATCTCAGTAAAAAGTGGATCTAAAACCGAATTTTTGAGAACATAAATGCAAATGCGGGTCTGGGGGGGGGGGGCTCCACGAAATCATAGCATAGAAAGAAGATACATAAATGAAATAATGGGATTAGGGTAGGAATAATTTATAATTAGAAAAAAATTGTATTATTTAATTATTACTCTATTAAATTAATAAATTAATATTCTATATAAAATAAATTAATAAATTAATATTTAATATATGAAATATGAATTAATATTAATTACAATGAAATCTTGATAAATTGAATTTCGAGTTAGTAACTTCTATTTATTTTATTTTTTTTTTTGTTCTTTTCTTTTTATTTTCGGATCGAAAATAGAAAAATTAAGTTAAGTCGATCCAAAATCCAAAGGAAAGGGGGGTTATGGCCAAGGGTAAAGATGTCAGAGTCAGAGTTATTTTGGAATGTACTAGTTGTTGTGTCCGAAATGGTGTCAATAAAGAATCGCCGGGTATTTCTAGATATATTACTCAAAAGAATCGGCACAATACACCCAGTCGATTAGAATTGAGAAAATTTTGTCGCTATTGTCACAAGCATACGATTCATGGGGAAATAAAGAAATAGATCGAACAAAACGTGTGTGCGATCTTTCCATTCCAATCCAAAGAGCAGAAAAGAAAGAGGAAGAACTTAACACCTTAATATTAATTAACATCTTAACATATTTAACATATAATTTAATTTTTTTAACAAACACAAACATATCAAACATATAATAATATAGATTATAATAATTATATAAATATAAATATAATAATATAAATTATAATATAATTATAATTAATAATAATTATATATAAAATAATTATATATAATAAATACATAATACAAATTATACATATAAATTATACAAACCAAACCCCATTTCGGCGGGATCTTAAATGAATAAAAATGAATAAATAAATCGAATTTTAGAGATAAGGAATAAACCATGGATAAATCTAAGCAACCTTTTCGTAAATCCAAGCTATCTTTTCGTAGGCGTTTGCCCCCAATTGGATCGGGGGATCGAATTGATTATAGAAACATGAGTTTAATTAGTCGATTTATTAGTGAACAAGGAAAAATATTATCTAGACGGGTGAATAGATTGACCTTAAAACAACAACGATTAATTACTATTGCTATAAAACAAGCTCGTATTTTATCTTCGTTACCTTTTCTTAATAATGAGAAACAATTTGAGAGAGCCGAGTCAACCCCTAGAACGACTGGTCTCAGAGCCAGAAATAAATAGACATATTCCTCAATTGACTCAAAACTCCAATCGTAACTCACGCTCAGATTGATGTTTTGTTGGAAAAAGCCTAGAATCCAGGTTTGATTCTTGTGTTATAAGAAATAAAAATGGGGGAGTAAAAAACATTTTTTTTTTATTCTATCTTCCCGGAGTTCATTCTCCGGGTAATTCTTGTTCAATCATTCTTGTATATTACTTCATAATTATAATTTCCTTTATTTGATCGATGATCTTATTGGAAATCGCGTAAAGATAATTCTTATTTGATATAGCTATTTGCGCAAGTATTTTACGATTAATAAGCAATTGCCCCTTGTGCAAATTGTGTATTAATCTACTATAACTATAGAATACTTTATTTTCGCGAGTTACTGCATTTATCCGAGTGATCCACAAACGACGAAAATTTCTCTTTTGCTTGCCTCTATCTCGATGAGAGGAAACCAAAGCTCTCATTTTCTGTTGAATAGTCGTTCGAGTAAGTCTTGAATGAGCCCCTCTAAAAGTTGATGCAAATAAACGAATTTTTGTTCGACGTCTCCGAGCTGTATATCCTCGTTTAACTCTGGTCATTGAATCAAATTAAACTTTAATGAATAACTAATTGAATTCTATTCTTTCAGTCATTATTTGTTCCCCCCAATAACAAAACGGATTATTCCGATATATAAAATATAAATTCCAATGGCTTTTGCTACTATAACCTTCCCAACCACGATTTTTTATTCTTTCCGGGCCAGACATTTAGTTCACCTGGAAATAAGAAATTCTACTGATGGTAAATACAAAATAGTGGGTTCCATCGTCTCTATGGTTACTTCTTAAACGGTAAGGCCCTCTCTATGCACCGGAGCCTCGTCTATCATTTAATCAAATGGTATTGTTAACTTGTATAGTTCACACTCTTTGGCTCTACCCATCACATCAATTATATAGTAATAGGCCTTTTCACAATAAGAGCTATCCATACAGTGACGGCATTTAATTATGAAAGTTGGCTAGGTAGCTGACCCTGTTAGTCCGTTCTTTCAAGAATAGGAGCATAACCCTTTTGCTTCTTATAATACCATTTCCTCCGCTTAATGGATAACCATTTGCTACCAATGGGGAATTGCTTCTCATCTCAAATCGAGGTGATTGGATTTGCACCAATGGAAACCATAAAAAAAAATTCCATACACAACAATATAGGTATATGATAGATCTTCATTTTGAGATAGTAAATGGCGCTCTTCCACTCTATTTATCCTATTCATTGGTATTAATCATTGATACTGGAAAAATTGTCTCATTTGTTCGAGCTTATGATCTGAACGAGTCGCACATACACCCTAGTACATGTTCCTCGACGCTGAGGACATCCTCGAAGAGCGGGAGATTTCCTGACATTTCTTATTGGCTGTCTTGTGTTTCTAATAAGTTGTTTAATAGTTGGCATATCGTATATATAGAATTCTATTATAGAATGGGTTGGTTTAGATCCATCTTAACCTTATTTATTTATGATTGATGATTATGAATTTATTCGATTCAATATCAAATTGCGGAAAATTCGAATTATGGTTTGAAATGAAATGGAATCATGGATTTACACTAAATCCCCAGTATTTTCATTTTCGACCGCCACAAGATCAACAATGCCATGAGATTGGGCTTCTGTTGCCGACATAAAAACATCCCTTTCCATGTCTTCGGATACAACCCACAAAGGGTTGCCCGTTCTTTGTACATAAACCTTCGTGATGGTTTCGCGAAGTTTCAGCAGTTCTTCTGCTTCCAGGATAAATTCCCCCGCTTGTGCCTCATAAAAAGAACTAGCGGGTTGGTGAATCATAACCCTGATGATATTGATATAACATCATTAATGGTTCTTCTATCTCGCATGATGAGGTTAAATAAAGTAAAGGGATAAAAAAAAGAAAAAATAAATAGAATTGAACAACCGTACAGGCATATTTTGTGCGTTGCATACGGCTCTGCAATAGAATTGACTACCCCCCATCCGGTCCAATTAGATCGTTGAATAATCTATTTACCATCCTTCTTTTTGTAAGGGTGAAAAAAAAAAATACTATGATGATTCTGTTGCTTTATTATTTCGTCTGTGATTTAGCAATCCCAAAGTGTCTTTCTGATACGACCAAATAAGGAAAAATAATATTGTGTGTGTTTTTTTTTTTTTTCATTTTCGTACTCTTCTCTTTCTTTCATAAATATTAGAAAAGGCTTCTGGTGTGGAAGAAAAATGATTTGTGACGCTAAAATGTCTTCCCGACACACAAGATCAAATCGGAAATAACCTTTATTTCATACTACTATCTCGATACAAAATCTCATGTTATGAAAAACAATAATGTTTTGTTCATATCGAACTCAAAGTGCCATGCTATTATTACTTAATTTTATTTTTCATATTCGATTATTCATAATTATTCATATTTGAATATGGCGAAGGCATAGTCTTTTTTTTTTCAAATAAAAACTCATTGGCGCCAAGCGTGAGGGAATGCTAGACGTTTGGTAATTTCTCCCCCAACCAGAATGAAAGATCCCATTGAAGCAGCCAACCCCATACATATTGTATGTACATCGGGTGGCACAAATTGCATAGTATCATAAATGGCTATCCCCGGTATTACCCATCCGCCGGGAGAGTTTATAAACAAATAAAAATCCCTAGTATTGTCTTCTATACTGAGATATACCATGAGGCCAACAAGTTGATTCGAGATCTCGCTATCAACTTCTTGGCCTAAAAAAAGTAATCTTTCTCGATGAAGTCGGTTGATTAGGACAAAATTGTATCCCCTATGAACCGTACGTGCACCTTTGGATGCATACGGTTCAAAAAATCGCGAAAAAATAATTAATCAATGTGTCAATTCCAGTCTTATTTCTTTTTTTTGTAACAGGTTTTTTCTAATGAAGGCTTTTATTCTATTCTTCAAAAAACATGGGTTTTGGCCCCTTTCCCTATAAAAAAATTTACTGAACTTATTGAACTAACCTCCCATTGATGTATTGTTTCATCGAGATTTAAATCACGATGTCATTTTCTTGTTCCTGAATGGGCTCTTTCAATTCTTTTAGGTTCGTGTTCTACTCCGGGTAAAGATCTGTCCGAATTCTATTTGTACATATAGGGCAAATGATCTCAGTACCGCTTCTTTTTCTATGCTTATTTTTTTTCAAAATCCGTTTTTTTCATGCTTTCTCTCTAACTATTCGATGTATTCATCATACTATTCCATTGAATAGCAGGTTAAGATCACTCCTAATAGTAAGCATAAAATAGAATATTTATGATACACGCAGTAATCATATATATATTCACAATTTGATATTTTTTGAACGGAGCCTGGATACTTTATTTTATCGTTCCAAGTTAACCATAAATTATTCTAATTTATAATATTGATCTATTGCACTTCACGCTCCGAATGATTGATGTTCAATCAATATTTCTTGGGCGAAACAGAGGATATCCCCATCGGGGGAGAGAACGGGTAAACCCCATATGACCCAATATGTCTGACAAGTCGCACTATACGTCAACCCAAACTGCATCTTCCTCTCCAGGATTCCGAAAAGGTACTTTTGGAACACCAATGGGCATTAAATTAAAGAAAAAAAGTTAAGTACTATACTTCGCTTTAATATGGAAACGTACCAATGGTTTATTGTCTTCATCATTTTTTTTTTAGTCTATTTTATACATAGATTGTATGGAAGATTGATAGAAGAAGACAGAATGAATAAAGAAAAAATTTTCATGAACGGGTCGATGATTTGAATGATAAACAAGTATTTATGCGTTCGTTCCCAAAAAAGGGGGACCAAGCCCCATTGCGTATTGGTACTTATCGGGTATAGAATAGATCTGCCTCTCTTTGTTCTTACGAACAGAATTGTTCCGTTATTTTCAATGGAACGGAATAAATATTAACCTTTTCTCATACAGAATCTACTGAAAAGGTTAGGTGCATAACATAATAGTATAGTCTTTTCCAATGCGATAAAGTTACATAGTGTCCATTTTTTTTTATTTGATAAAAAGGGGTATTTCCATGGGTTTACCTTGGTATCGTGTTCATACTGTCGTATTGAATGATCCCGGCCGATTGCTTTCTGTCCATATAATGCATACGGCTTTAGTTTCTGGTTGGGCTGGCTCGATGGCTCTATACGAATTAGCAGTTTTTGATCCCTCTGACCCTGTTCTTGATCCAATGTGGAGACAGGGTATGTTCGTTATACCCTTCATGACTCGTTTAGGAATAACCAATTCATGGGGTGGGTGGAGTATTTCAGGAGGAACTATAACGAATCCGGGTATTTGGAGTTATGAAGGTGTGGCAGGAGCGCATATCGTATTTTCTGGCTTGTGCTTCTTAGCCGCTATCTGGCATTGGGTGTATTGGGACCTAGAAATATTCTGTGATGAACGTACGGGAAAACCTTCTTTGGATTTGCCCAAGATCTTTGGAATTCATTTATTTCTCTCAGGGTTGGCTTGCTTTGGCTTTGGCGCATTTCATGTAACAGGCTTGTATGGTCCTGGAATATGGGTGTCCGATCCTTATGGGCTAACTGGAAAAGTACAATCTGTAAATCCAGCATGGGGCGCAGAGGGTTTTGATCCTTTTGTTCCGGGAGGAATAGCCTCTCATCATATTGCAGCGGGTACATTGGGCATATTAGCGGGTCTATTTCATCTTAGTGTTCGTCCGCCTCAACGTCTATACAAAGGATTACGTATGGGCAATATTGAAACTGTACTTTCCAGCAGTATCGCTGCTGTTTTTTTTGCGGCTTTCGTTGTTGCTGGAACCATGTGGTATGGGTCAGCAACTACCCCAATCGAATTATTTGGTCCCACTCGTTATCAGTGGGATCAGGGATACTTTCAGCAAGAAATATATCGAAGAGTTGGCGCAGCACTAGCCGAAAATCTGAGTTTATCGGAAGCTTGGTCTAAAATTCCCGAAAAATTAGCTTTTTATGATTACATTGGTAATAATCCGGCAAAGGGGGGATTATTCAGAGCAGGCTCAATGGACAACGGGGATGGAATAGCTGTTGGATGGTTAGGACACCCCATCTTTAGAGATAAAGAAGGTCGCGAGCTTTTTGTACGTCGTATGCCTACTTTTTTTGAAACATTCCCGGTAGTTTTGGTAGATGGAGACGGAATTGTGAGAGCCGACGTTCCTTTTAGAAGGGCAGAATCAAAGTATAGTGTTGAACAAGTAGGTGTAACTGTTGAGTTCTATGGTGGCGAACTCAATGGAGTCAGTTATAGCGATCCTGCTACTGTGAAAAAATATGCTAGACGTGCCCAATTAGGTGAAATTTTTGAATTAGACCGGGCTACTTTGAAATCGGATGGTGTTTTTAGGAGCAGTCCAAGGGGTTGGTTCACTTTTGGGCATGCCACGTTTGCTTTGCTCTTCTTTTTCGGGCACATTTGGCATGGCGCTAGAACTTTGTTCAGAGATGTTTTTGCTGGTATTGATCCGGATTTGGATGCTCAAGTGGAATTTGGAGCATTCCAAAAACTTGGAGATCCAACTACAAAGAGACAAGTAGTCTGAGACAATATTATTCTGGTATCTTTCGCCTCTATTTTTTTTTTATTTTATGACATTATCACATAGAGTACCGGATAAATCTTGACTTGATTAAATCACCATCTTTTCTTTCACTCTTTCCCTTTCTTTCTATGGTAAATGATCCAAAATTAATAGGTGTGGAAGCTATAATTGTAAACCGCGATCGAATCTATGGAAGCATTGGTTTATACATTCCTCTTAGTCTCGACTTTAGGGATAATTTTTTTCGCTATCTTTTTTCGAGAACCGCCTAAGGTTCCGACTAAAAAAATGAAATGATTTTTCATTATCTCAAGTTGAAGTAATGAGCCTCCCTATAGGGAGGCTCATTACTTCAACTAGTCCCCGTGTTCTTCAAATGGATCTCTTAATTGTTGAGAGGGTTGCCCAAAAGCAGTATATAAGGCGTACCCAGTAAAGCTTACAAGTAAACCGGATATGGAGATGGCGACTAGGGTTGCTGTTTCCATTTCTAGATAATTTCAAGATAACAATGGATCTACGATAAGATCGTTTATTTACAACTACAACGAAATGGTATACAAAGTCAACAGATCTTAACCAATCATTAAATAATATTTATGGCTACACAAACCGTTGAGGATAGTTCTAGACCTAGGCCAAGACGAACTACTGTAGGAGATTTATTGAAACCATTGAATTCGGAATATGGTAAAGTAGCTCCGGGCTGGGGGACTACACCACTTATGGGAGTCGCAATGGCTCTATTTGCGATATTCCTATCTATCATTTTGGAAATTTATAATTCTTCCGTTTTGCTGGATGGAATTTCAATGAATTAGGTTCATTCAGATTTCTAGACCATTCTGGTAGTTCGACCGTGGAATTTTTTTGTTTCGGTATTTCCGGAATATGAGTGTGTGACTTGTGATAATTGATCCTATTGATAATACAGAGAATGGGTCTGTCATCTTTATCAAGATGATTCTACTTCGTCAGATATTTATTCTAGTATCTGGAGCACAGAATATGAATATCTAGAATAGATTAATTAGAATAGATTAATAAAAGAAATATTTGAACTATGATTCATACCTACTATTCAGTCAGACCTCGTGACCGGACTCAAAAATTAAATTCAAATAGGTATTTTCTAACTCAAACGATTTTTTTTCCTTCAGATCCATTTTTTTTTTGGTCGAAGGACACCCATTGCTTTAGATTTTGTTGAGTCATTAATTACATCCATTCATTAAATAAGTGATGATCAAATGGTTCTTACTCAGAGAACCTTTGCCTTTAGCTTGGGCTTTATTTTATTAAATCATCGTGGTTCTAGTATGAATCTGAGGTTTCTTTCAATTTATTCACGGGGTCTCAACAAGCGAATTCCTATTAAAAAACTAGTAAAATAAGAGTCAATCCGCATTATTACACACAAAAAACAACAAATCAAATAAAAAAAAAAATAATAGGAAAGAGAAGATTCAAGAGGCCTTTAACAATTAACATAAAGAAAAAAGAAGGGGCGGCGGAGCCAACTTGATATTTGGCATTATCATCACAAAGAAGAGATTCCGTATTTTTGTTATTTCGTATCTTCGGGGCAAATCGAATCAAGTGGCTAATTTGAACTTTCTATTACATATACATAGCCGTTAAAATAAGTATTTGATTTGTTTGTGTTGTTTCTGCTTGAGCCGTACGAGACGAAATTCTCATATACGGTTCTCAGAGGGGGAGTCTCGTTTTGGTGGGTTACCTATCTCAATAAAGTATATGATTGGTTCGAGGAACGTCTCGAGATTCAGGCGATTGCAGATGATATAACTAGTAAATATGTTCCCCCTCATGTCAACATATTTTATTGTCTAGGGGGGATCACACTTACTTGTTTTTTAGTACAAGTAGCTACGGGTTTTGCTATGACTTTTTACTATCGTCCAACCGTTACAG